TGAGGACTTGGTTCATCCGACACGTACACGTCATGGGCATCCCGCCTTTCTATGTTCTATAGACTTGTATGTAACTATTGAGAGTGAAGATATTCTACATAATGTGAATATTCCACCCAAAAGTTTGCTTTTAGTTCAAAACGATCAATATGTAGAATCAGAACAAGTAATTGCTGAGATTCGCGCAGGAATATCCACTTTGAATTTTAAAGAGAAGGTTCGAAAACATATTTATTCTGATTCAGACGGAGAAATGCACTGGAGTACCGATGTCTATCATGCACCCGAATTTACATATGGTAATGTTCATCTATTACCAAAAACAAGTCATTTATGGATATTATTAGGAGGGCCGTGCAGGTCCAGTCTAGTCTACCTTTCGATCCACAAGGATCAGGATCAAATGAATGCGCATTCTCTTTCTGGCAAGCGAAGATATACTTCTAACCTCTCAGTAACCAATGATCAGGCGAGGCAGAAATTGTTTAGTTCGGATTTTTATGGTCAAAAAGAAGATAGGATTCCTGATTATTCAGACCTTAATCGAATCATATGTACTGGTCAGTATAATCTCGTATATTCGCCTATTCTTCACGGGAATTCTGATTTATTGTCAAAAAGGCGAAGAAATAAATTCATCATTCCACTACACTCGATTCAAGAACTCGAGAATGAACTAATGCCCTGTTCAGGTATCTCGATTGAAATCCCCGTAAATGGTATTTTCCGTCGAAATAGTATTCTTGCTTATTTCGATGATCCTCGATACAGAAGAAAGAGTTCGGGCATTATTAAATATGGGACTATAGAAACGCATTCAGTCATCAAAAAAGAGGATTTGATTGAGTATCGAGGAGTCAAGGAATTTAGGCCAAAATACCAAATGAAAGTAGATCGATTTTTTTTCATTCCTGAAGAGGTGCATATCTTGCCCGGATCTTCTTCCATAATGGTACGGAACAATAGTATCGTTGGGGTCGATACACAAATCACCTTAAATCTAAGAAGCCGAGTCGGTGGGTTGGTCCGGGTGGAGAGAAAAAAAAAACGAATTGAACTGAAAATCTTTTCTGGAGATATCCATTTTCCTGGAGAGACGGATAAGATATCCAGACATACCGGCGTTTTGATACCACCAGGAACAGGAAAAAGAAATTCCAAGGAATACAAAAAAGTTAAAAATTGGATCTATGTCCAACGAATTACACCTAGTAAGAAAAGATTTTTTGTTTTAGTTCGACCTGTCGTCACATATGAAATAACGGACGGTATAAATTTAGGAACCCTTTTTCCACCGGATCCATTGCAGGAAAGGGATAATGTGCAACTTCGAATTGTCAATTATATCCTTTATGGAAATGGCAAACCGATTCGAGGAATTTCTGACACAAGTATTCAATTAGTTCGGACTTGTTTAGTATTGAATTGGAACCAAGACAAAAAAAGTTCTTCTTGCGAAGAAGCCCGTGCTTCTTTTGTTGAAATAAGGACAAATGGTTTGATTCGACATTTCCTAAGAATCAACTTAGTGAAATCCCCTATTTCGTATATCGGAAAAAGGAATGATCCGTCGGGGTCAGGATTGCTCTCTGATAATGGATCAGATTGTACCAATATCAACCCCTTTTCTGCCATTTATTCCTATTCCAAGGCAAAAATTCAACAATCTCTTAACCAACCTCAAGGAACTATTCATACGTTGTTGAATAGAAATAAGGAATGTCAGTCGTTGATAATTTTGTCAGCAGCCAATTGTTCTCGAATGGAGCCATTCAAAGATGTAAAATATCACAGTGTGATAAAAGAATCAATTAAAAAAGATCCCCTAATTCCAATTAGGAATTCATTGGGCCCTTTAGGAACATGCCTTCCAATTGAGAATTTTTATTCATCTTACCATTTAATAACTCATAATCAGATCTTAGTAACTAAATATTTGCAACTTGACAATTTAAAACAGACTTTTCAAGTGATTAAATTAAAATATTATTTAATGGATGAAAATGGAAAAATTTTTAATCCCGAGCCATGCCGTAACATTATTTTAAATCCATTCAATTTGAATTGGTCTTTTCTCCATCACAATTATTGTGCAGAGACATCTAAAATAATTAGTCTTGGACAGTTTATTTGTGAAAATGTATGTATAGCCAAAAATGGACCGCCCCTCAAATCGGGTCAAGTTATACTTGTTCAAGTTGACTCGATAGTGATACGATCAGCTAAGCCTTATTTGGCCACCCCCGGAGCAACTGTTCATGGCCATTATGGGGAAACCCTTTACGAAGGAGATACATTAGTTACATTTATATATGAAAAATCGAGATCTGGTGATATAACACAGGGTCTTCCAAAAGTAGAACAGGTCTTAGAAGTGCGTTCGATTGATTCAATATCCATGAATCTAGAAAAGAGGGTTGAGAGTTGGAACAAATGTATACCAAGAATTCTTGGAATTCCTTGGGGATTCTTGATTGGTGCTGAGCTAACTATAGCGCAA